AGAATTCTCGTGGAGAATGGTAGGATATATGAAATTCCAATGACCGTTGGATATGATTCGATCAGGTCCTGAATAATCAAGAACCCCCCCCTTTTTACCGTAAGGATTCGAACTAAACAATTTGTGTCTCACTTGATCATTAGTCACGGAGAGGTCAGAAATAGATCTCCGTTCAACAGAATGAACATTCATTTGATCTTGATCCTTGTGGAGCGAAAAAGGCACTATACTGGATCTGCACAGAGATCCTGATAATATCCATAAATGACTTGTTTTGGGTAAGAGATGAACATTACCATATTTATATTCAGGTGCATGGTACACATCGGTACTCCAGTGCATTTCTCCCTCTGAGTCAGAATAAATATGTTTTCGAACTTTCTCTTTAACTTTATTAAAATTGAAAGTGGATGTTCCAGCGCGAATCTCAGCAATCACTTGTTCTGATTCTACATATTGATCATTTTGAACTAAAAGAAAACTTTTGGGTGGAATATTCACATTATGTAGAATATCGTGACTCTCAATAGTTACATACAGGTCTATATAACATAGAAAAGCAGGATGCCCATGACGTGTACGTGTGGGATGAACCAAATCCTCATTGAATTTTATTTTTCCCTTAAAAGGAGCTCGTACATGTTCTGCAGTACCACCTGTGAATACTCCACCGGTATGAAAGGTTCTTAATGTTAGTTGAGTCCCCGGTTCGCCGATTGATTGACCCGCAATAATACCTACTGCTTCTCCTAATTCGACCAGGTCGCCATGAGTGGGACTCTGACCATAACATAATCGACAGATCCAAGATATACTCCTGCAAAGAAAGGGGGTTCGAATATATATTGGTTGTGTTCGAAAGGTTATGAATCGAGTGACAAGTCCAACCCCAATATCTTTATTTTGAGCGGCAATGCAACGTAGGCCCATATATATATTGTATGCTAATACACGACCAATTAGTGTTTGGACCCAAATTCTTTCCGTCATCCCATTTCTAGGACTCACGGAAATGCCTCGGGTAGTGCCACAATCTGTTCTACGTACAACAATGTGTTGAACTACTTCAACAAGTCTACGCGTGAGGTATCCAGCATCTGATGTTCGTACAGCAGTATCCACAACTCCTTTGCGGGCTCCGTAGCAGGAAATGATATATTCCGTTAAAGAAAGTCCTTCGCGTAAATTGCTTTGAATCGGTAAATCAATCATTTGTCCTTGGGGATCCGACATTAATCCTCTCATACCTACTAATTGGTGTACCTGAGATGCATTTCCTCTAGCTCCCGAAAAGGACATTATATGGACTGAATTAGAAGGATCAGTCATCCTAAAATTAGGATGCATTTCTTGTCTCAAATATTCACTTGTAGCATACCATATCTCAATGGATTGGCGTAATTTTTCTACTGTGTGTACATTCCCATAATGATGGTGCTTTTCTAAAATGAAACTTTGTTGTTCAGCATCTTGGACTAGCCACCCCTTAGAAGGTACTGTTAAAAGATCATCAATTCCTAATGAAATGGATGTAGCAGTGGCTTGCTGGAAACCCAGAGTCTTTACTTGATCCAGGGTGTGCGATGTATATGCCATTCCGAAGTGATCTATTAATCTGCTAATAAGTCGTTTCATGGCAGACCCATCTATCGCTTTATTGTAAAAGAACAGATCAGCCCATTCTGCCATAAGTACTTCTCTATTCCGCTGAGTAGGATTCGCCAATGGGTTTGAGTCAGTGATTCGAAGACCTCCTTTACTGGATCTCGATTCATGTAGAAATTAAGGAATTATGATTCCAGTTGAACCGGAGAGATCAAAATTCCCGCGGTATTACATAATTCCTTAGCTTAGGTACCGTATGAGTAGGCCTGACAAAACCCCTGTATGGCTTCTTCTATTTCTCGAGAAAAAGAAATATGACCAACAGTGGTTCGGGTGTATATACAAAGGGTTTGTTTTTTTATACGTCTTACTATTAGATAGTGCCCATAAATTTCATGATAGGTACCAAAAGATTCATATTGAACTTCGACAGGAACTTCTCTTGAGGCAATGACACGTTGATCTAGTCGCCACCGAAGCCACAAAGGACTATCTAAATTGATTCGTTTCTGCTGATAAACTATAAGTACATCATAGGAACTACAAAAATAGGGCTCTTTCTCTTTCGTAGTATATTTATACTTATAATCATTAACTGTTTCATTTTGATAGTTTATGCGATTCCATGGATTATACCTATTTGCACAAATACCTCGACGATTCCCGATCGTTAATACATAGAGTCCAATAAGCATATCTTGGGTTGGTACCGAAATGGGATCTCCAATAGCCGGAGAAAAGAGATTCATATGAGAAAACATAAGTAAACGAGCCTCCGCTTGCGCTTCCAAAGATAAAGGTACATGAACAGCCATTTGATCCCCATCAAAGTCTGCATTGAATCCTTTACGAACTAATGGATGTAAACAAATAGCACGTCCACCCCCTAAAATGG